TGGAATTTCTTGGTCTTGTATAGGCAAAAAGAAGACTTTGTAAATGTAAATGAAGTTTAACTCAAAATAATTATATGGACCGCGAATGATTCAAAGGGGGATTCCTTTCTCATGGATGTTGATTTGCACATATATCACAAGGCGTGTGAGAAGAGAGAAAGGGTTCTCTCACGATCCATTTTTGATACATGAATGGTAGAGAAACATAACTAATGTGGAACCGCGGAAAAAGGGATAAGATAAATAAAAAGTTCGATAATATATCGAATATAAATATAGTATAGTTAGGGGGGGGTAAAGCGAACTTTTTATTGGGGATAGAGGGACTTGAACCCTCACGATTTCAAAAGTCGACGGATTTTCCTCTTACTATAAATTTCATTTTTGCCGGTATTGATGTTGACATGTATAATGGGACTCTATCTTTATTCTCGTCCAATTCGTTAGTTCTTTAAACGAAAGATCTATCAGATTATGGAGTGACTGATTTGATCCGTGAGTATTCGATTCTTACTTAAACTTGGAGTCGATTCACAAGAATTCTTCCATTTTGCATATAACATATATCGAAAATAAAAAAGAAAGATTCGGATTAATCTTTGGTATTTTATTACGTATATGTACGTATATGGGTTCATCCTTTCTGGAATTTTAAAAATCGAAGGATTCATTCCTCGATCAAAGCAGTCAACTCTATTCGTTAGAACAGCTTCCATTGAGTCTCTGCACCTATCCTTTTCTTTTTGTATTCTTGCTTTCTGAACCCCCCTTTTTTTGTTTTCTGAAACCAGGATTTGGCTCAGGATTGCCCGTTTTTAATTCCCGGGTTTCTCTGAATTTGAAAGTTCTCACTTAGTATGTTTCCATAATTAAGGCCCAACCCAATCAAGTCCGTAGCGTCTACCAATTTCGCCATATCCCCTCTCTCTGTTTTTTGTTTTGAGACTAGGATCTCGTTGGGATCCCTTCTTTCGTTCATTTATTTTGAGCCGTTTACGTTTAATAGATATGAGATATGATACGCATTTCTATATAAAAGTGTCTAGGTCCCCTCCTATTTGTTTTTGTTTGATTTCCTGCCTATTTTCTTTCATATAGCAGAGGACCTGTATTTGTATTTCGTCCAATCAAAATGATTCTATCATTGATGTATCCGCAATTCAATATGGATGGATATATACCACATATATATACCTCTCTTACTCGAATTTTTACGTTGGGATTTGGAATACTCGAAGGATCCATTCTTTTTTTTTCGCCCCTACCTGAAACCAGAGGAATTCTATATAATCTGAATTGGATCCTTATCTTTTCCTTAGGGCTACCCCGGTATAATCGAGTTAATCCACTCGAATATTCTAATTCTATTTATATTATATATAACTAAATGATATACCAATACCCTATTTCTATATTCTAGATATTTCATTTATAATTATTATCTTTATCTAGAATATATATTCGAATCTAATCTAATAATATAATATGTTACTATACACAATAGTATTAGTATTCATATTATGAATATGCAATAGTTAAGACTAAGCTAAAATTCTAGTAGTTTACTAAAGTCCTATGCACGGCATAATTTCTTTTATGTGAGCCCGCTTAGCTCAGGGGTTAGAGCATCGCATTTGTAATGCGATGGTCATCGGTTCGATTCCGATAGCCGGCTTTTCTCTCTTTGTTCTTTTTTTTTTTTTTTACATTTACATAATATATTAATATAAATTAGAGTCTCCTTGAAATCAAGGAATATTGAAAAGACTTCTTCCCCCTTCTCCAAGGATCGCTGATCCATTATGGCTTAAGAGCTTCCAACTATGAATCCAAAATGGATTGGAGCAATTAGATCTCTAACGAACAAAGAAAAAAAGTATACCTAATAGTATATACAAATAAAAAAGAGTCTGGATATGGATACAATTAATCTCATTCTTCTTTGTAATACAGTACTAGTACTACAATGGATTTAAATGGATTTAGCTTCGTTTATCGTTTAGTTCAGTCTTAATTTAGGTTTATTCTGTAAAATCAAAATCCAATTTAAATAAAATAAGGAGTCTTTATGTCTCGTTACCGAGGGCCTCGTTTCAAAAAAATACGCCGTCTGGGTGTTTTACCGGGACTAACTAGTAAAAAGCCGACGGAACCCAAAAACCCATCGCGGCGCCCGAAAAAATCTCAATATCGTATTCGTCTAGAAGAAAAACAAAAACTGCGTTTTCATTATGGTCTGACAGAGAGACAATTACTTAAATACGTTCATCTCGCTGGAAAAGCCAAAGGATCAACGGGTCAGGTTTTACTACAATTACTTGAAATGCGTTTGGATAACATACTTTTTCGATTAGGTATGGCTTCGACCATTCCTGGAGCCCGACAATTAGTTAATCATAGGCATATTTTAGTTAATGGCCGTATAGTAGATATACCAAGTTATCGATGCAAACCGGGAGATATTATTACTACAAGGGATGAACAAAAATCTAGAGCTCTGATTCAAAATTATCTTGATTCATCCTCCCGCAACAAGAAATTGCCACAACATTTGACCCTTCACTCATCCCAATATAAAGGATCCGTCAATCAAATAATAGATCGTAAGCGGGTCGGTTTGAAAATAAAGGAGTTGCGAGTCGTAGAATATTATTCCCGCCAAACTTGAACCTAACTAAAATAAGAAAAAAACAGGGGTTCGGAGAATTTAGCCTCCTTTTTGGCGAAGTAAATCGACCTAAGGTAAAGAAAGGGGCTTGCTCTGGATTTTCTTTTTCTACCCTTCATGTATCAAAAATGGATCGAGGGAATATTTTCATGCTTTGGCTACTCTTTCCAATATTTTATGTACCGCAGCAATTATAGAATATCGAAGTTATAACTATTGGAATAAGGGTATCTATTGTTCTTATTTGATTTGATACGTTGCAGTCAGTAATGTTCGTGAATTAGGTGAAGGTACGGAAAGAGAGGGATTCGAACCCTCGGTAAACAAAAGCCTACATAGCAGTTCCAATGCTACGCCTTGAACCACTCGGCCATCTCTCCTACAGAATCTTATGATTATGACCCCGAAACCGAGTGAATAGCGAGCCATTCAGAGTATTGCAGTATAGGTATGACCGATTCATTATAAAAATGATAATATAGAATCAAAAAAATAGAAAACGTTTCATCAAAGAAAGATTTTCCTCTGGGAGATAAAAAAACGATATTTCTTCTTGTGAAAAGCCATTAAAAACAAACATGAATAGATCTATTTGTAAGTCGTTTTTTTTTCTTATATTTATACCGGATTAAACCAATGAATTGGAATGAATCGGAATCCTCGGATGAATTCATATTTTATACTATGAAATTCGATCGTGATTATATTTATATACAATGGTTTCTCAACAACTCCTTACCTCATGGATCTATTACAAATTCCGGAATCATACCAGGGGTTTTTGAATTTCGATTGTATAGTGTATACGCGCTATGATCACAAAGTGGATGGTTATTCTTTTTTTATGTTATTTCGTACTGTACAATTCCTTTTTTGTGGGATTCTTTTCCCGCGAGAGGTAATGCGAAGAATTATCGAATGGATTGTTAACTATGCCTAGATCGCGGATAAATGGAAATTTTATTGATAAGACCTTTTCAATTGTAGCCAATATTTTATTACGAATAATTCCGACAACTTCAGGAGAAAAAGAGGCATTTACCTATTACAGAGATGGTGCGATTTGATTTTTTTCTTTCTTGATCGTTCTCAGTCTTACGAGAAAGGCACAGGATTCGGGATAGAAAGAAAAAATATTATTGAAATAACCTACGCTTGTTGAAGGTGAAGTTTAAAAATAGAACAATTCCTTCTGTCGTGTATCCTCGGTTGATGCAGCCTCAGACGCTTCCATTTTTGATTCTAGTTTTAAGCGAAAGGTTACGCCTATGGGTTCTGTATTACAGTCCCATTCCACTAGTACCAATAGGCAGCATAGGGGAAGAGGCACTACACTTAGGAATCAACAACATGAAAACTTTGTTAGAAATTACCCCTTTTCCTTATCGGGATCGGGACTACCAAGAGTGGTTGGGACAACAAACATCCATCTCGTTCGTACTTTGGATACCCGTATAACCATCGAAGATCGTTGAAGTGACTAATTCCTGGAAATAGGGAGCGTTGAGGACAAAGAAATTGTTGGAGTTACCTTTTTTTCTATATAGCACTAACGCGCTTGGTGTTAAGAAAATACCTCTTGCAGGAGGGTTGGCTAGAGATTTATTGTAAAAACGCTAGCCCCTCTCAGTTTATAGTGAGAATATTGCATTTTGATTCCATGGATTTTTTTATTATCATTATGCACAGAAGGGAGGAGCCGTATGAGGTGAAAATCTCATGTACGGTTCTGGAACGGGGATTCTTTGAATAGAATGAACGACCGTAACGGATGTCTGCTCAATCCGAAGGAAATTATGCGGAAGCTTTACAAAATTATTATGAAGCTACGCGACTCGAAATTGATCCCTATGATCGAAGTTATATACTCTATAACATAGGCCTTATCCACACAAGCAACGGAGAACATACGAAAGCTTTGGAATATTATTTCCGGGCACTAGAACGAAACCCATTCTTACCACAAGCTTTTAATAATATGGCCGTGATCTGTCATTACGTGCGACTATCTTCACTATAGAAAGAGGAAAAGGGGAGCAAATCGGATAGTAAAATACTATAAAAAAGGGGGGCTTTCTACATATATATCGTACAAAACAACGATTTTTATCAGCTGTAGCAAAGAAGGAGACTTCATATAAGCCGAAATTATGAAGAAATAGATATGCCCATAATAGAATTCTATGGATAAAGGATCTAATTGTTAGAGGAAGCACCGTAAAGATCAATTCGCGAGGTTTTGGGCCGATACAATAAGAACTGCTTACTTATGTCATGATATGAGATAAAAATTAGGAATCAACTTATGTGATAGAGTCGATCCACTAAGATA